GGTTTTTGTCAGTAAAAAAAAGGTATTCGTATGTGGTTTTTTGAAACGTATCAATAAGCTAGACCCATGCTTCGAGTTGTTTCATGCCATAAATAAACTCGAACACTCAAGAAATCTGTCGGACAGGCGGATTCACACCTCTTACAACCAACACAGTCCTCTGTTCTTGGAGCAGAAGCTATTTGCTTAGCTTTACATCCGTCCCAAGGTATCATTTCTAATACATCTGTGGGGCAGGCTCGGACACATTGAGTACATCCTATACATGTATCATAAATCTTTACTGAATGAGACATTGGCTCTATTAATTTTTGAACATCAGCAATTTTCGATCTAGTAAACTTGTAAATGAATCATATATTTCGACACCAGATGAATCAATGATTTACCAGAATTTTTCTAATCAATCTACCTCTGGATCAATTCATAACAGAGGGCCAAGATACTTTGATTTCTTACGTTTTCGCAAACATGATCATACGTTATCATACATGCGAATTTGAATTGATAAATATTCGAATTTCAATATTCGAAATTCAAATTTTTATAATTAATACTATTTATTCAACAAATTCGATTGATTGATACGAGTTGATTTTCTGTTACGATAAATTGACGAAACAATAGCCGGTCCAATAGCTGCTTCAGCGGCTGCGATAGCTATAACAAAAATGGAAAAAATATTTCCTTTTAATTGGCGACTATCAAAAAAATCAGAAAAAGCTACGAAATTTATATTAACCGCATTCAGTATAAGTTCAAGACACATAAGGGCTCTAACCATATTTCGGCTTGTGATCAATCCGTAGATACCGATAGAAAATAAATAGGCACTCAAAACAAGTACATGTTCGAGCATCATTGACCAACTCCTTATCAATTTTGATTCATTTCAATATGAACAACACTTCAACAGATTCGATTGACTAGAGAATATAACAAGTACAGACAAAAAGAAGATATTGGTAATAAGTCGAATAATCAAATTCTTTTAAACATAAACAATCTTTCACTTTCCCATTCACATGTAAAATTCAAAGGAAATGGAGATAAAATAAATAGAACAAAATGGAATTTAGATTGATATTACTAGTTCTATTCTTACTGGCGAGCCACGACAATTGCACCTATCAAAGCAGCTAAAAGAATTATTGAAATGAGTTCAAATGGAAGAAAAAAATCTGTTGATAAATGAATTCCAATTTGTTGACTATTATTTATCAAATCTTGCTCTATAATCTGATTTGATCTTGTAGTCCAAATAATCCCGTACCATGATATATCTGGAATAGTAGTTATTAGTGAAACAAGAATACTTGTACAAACCACCAAAGTAACTCCATCCCCAACGGTCCAAAGATGAAAATCTTGGTAATATTCTGAACCATTTATGAACATCACAGCAAATATGATTAAAACGTTTATAGCTCCTACGTAAATAAGTAGCTGTGCTGCAGCTACAAAATGGGAGTTTGATAAAATATAGAATAAAGATATACAAACAAGAACCAGTCCCAACGAAAAGGCAGAAAAAATGGGGTTGGTAAATAATACTACTCCTAGACTTCCTAATACAAGACCTGATCCCAGAAAGATTAAAAGAAAATCATGTATCGGTTCAGGTAAATCCATTAGATGAAAAATAAAAGATAAATAAATTGAAATCTCATGACCTTATTGATACGACCAGGAAAAAATTTTATATACTAAATTCCTAATTGAATTAAATCCTAAGGAGTGTGAATTCATCTAGGTACAGTTATAGGACGAATCTAATTCTTTATACGAACGAGTATTCGAAACTATTTCGAAACTATAAACTATATTATTAATAAAATTATATAAATCTAAATATAAATACAGAATTTTATTTGAATTGAATTGTTCGAATTGTATAATCGTCAATTACTGACATTGGTAAACGGCCCAAAGCAATTTGATTATAATTCAATTCGTGACGATCATAAGTCGAAAGTTCATATTCTTCAGTCATTGATAAACAATTTGTTGGACAATACTCAACGCAGTTACCACAAAATATACAGATCCCAAAATCAATACTGTAATTAAGCAATCGTTTCTTTCGAATATCAGTTTCCAGTTTCCAATCAACAACGGGTAGATCTATAGGACATACACGAACACATACTTCACAAGCAATGCACTTATCAAATTCAAAATGGATTCGACCGCGGAAACGTTCCGATGTTATTAATTTTTCATAAGGATATTGAATAGTTACAGGTAAACGATTTGCGTGGGCTAAGGTAATCATGAAACTTTGACCAATGTATCTTGCAGCTCGTACTGTTTGTTGACCATAATTCATGAACCCAGTTACCATAAGGAACATATCGTGAATATCTATGAATATTTTTGTTTTGTTTCTTTCTCTTGTTTGAGACAAGTTATGAATATTGAATATCAATCTTTTACAGTGAAAATAGTCGAAACGAAGTTGTTAATAATAGATTACCCAGAGAAATAGGTAAAAGAAATTTCCATCCAAGATTTAATAATTGATCCATTCTTAGCCTAGGCAAAGTCCATCTTGTTGTGATAGAAAGGAACAAGAACAAATAAGTTTTAGCTAATGTAATAAAGATACCAATTGTAGTTCCAAAAACTCCACATGTTTTATTTATTTCAAAAAGCTCAGAAACAAATATGTACGGAATAGAGATATTCCAACCGCCCAAGTAAAGAACTGTTACAAATAATGAAGAAACTAATAAGTTTAAATAGGAAGCAACGTAAAATAAACCAAATTTTATACCCGAATATTCGGTTTGATAACCTGCTACTAATTCTTCTTCTGCTTCTGGTAAATCAAAAGGTAATCTTTCACATTCCGCTAGGGAAGAAATTAGAAAAATGATAAAACCTATAGGTTGACGCCATAAATTCCATCCCCAAAAACCATATTTTGATTGCGCGTCAACTATATCAACTGTACTTAAACTGTTAGATAATCCTAGTCGGTGATAACATTACTGTTCCCATCGCTATTACAGAACCGTACATGAGATTTTCACCTCATACGGCTCCTCGAAGGTCATAAATAAATCTAAGGGACCGGGCCGGTTATTTATCTTGATATATCCCTAGGATAGATAGGATTCAAATCCATTGGACGGTCCTGAATTAGACCAATTGAATTCTGTCTGTTATAATAATAAATACAAAAAAGGTACTTCCGAATTGATCTCATCCCTTAATAATTTGAATTTGTTGAGTAATAATTGAACTCTTCAATTCAATAAAATACTCCTTTAGAATTCTCAATAACCCGTCGTTTTTGATTACGAAAAAAAATTCGACATTAGTTTATGAATTATGACATAAATTGTATTTCCATGAATATGGATATAAGAAAGAATCAAAAGGGATCCCTCTTTTTTTTATTGTATTCTATTCTTTTGTTTTTTTTTTTTCGTTCCTATTCTTCTTTTTTTTATGTGCAAAACAAAAAGGGACTTAAAAAAAGATTAAAGGATTATTTCGTTTCTGATAGTTATTTATTTAATGAGTGGATAGGAGCATACTCTGGATCGGAATTGTGGGGAGTACTGCCTGATTTTTTCTACCAACTTAAAGCCCCAATTTGTATTCTTTTTATATTATGCGGAAATGCTCTTTTGGAGAATTTACATAATCTCCATTACTAATCCTTTGTGTATCTTGGTGTTTCTAACCATCCACGCATTTTTTATCAATCTCCCCTTATGGTAATAGATGTATGGTAATTCATACAAACGATAGTGAAAACTCAATAAGGTTGGTCTTTTGAGCCCGCTTCAAAACAGGATGACTAATCAACCAATTTTGGGGTAAACGCTTTCTTCCGTTTATAATCTTTTTTTCACTTAATTCTTATACATAGAAAATGAGACTCAATATTTTTACTGCAGATTCAAATGAAATTCAAATCATAGTATATTAATTCTATATCTATATATTATATTATATCTTAATATATATATATATTAATAATATATATATATATTAAGATATTAAGAATTTTATATTAATATTATATTAAATAGTTTAAATTAAAATAGTTTATTATATTCTTAAATATAAATATTCTATATTCAAAATACAAATATATATCTATAAATATATATCTATTTTTTTAATTTTATTACTAAATATATTGATATTGAATTTCAATTTCATTAAATTAATAATTAAAATTAGAGAATATTATAGAATATTAGAATATTAAATCAATGAATAATGAATAAATGGAAGCTGTTTTATTTCACTCATATAACTATCTGATTTAGTTCATCAATCCGAATTCCGAATAAAAATAATGAAAATCAAAAATCAGGATATCTATTCCATTTTTTCTACCCCTTTCCTATAAAGAAGAAAAGAAATAAAGACGAAAAGAAAGGAGCATGGAAAAGTTTCTGTCTCAACGAATCACACGTAGAGATATTGATAACACACATAGAGTTAATGGTATTTCATAACTAATCGATTGAGCAGCAGCCCGTAGACCACCCAAAAAGGAATATTTATTATTTGACCCATATCCTGACATAAGAAGTCCAATGGGAGCAATACTCGAAATAGCAATCCATAAAAAAACACCGATATTGAGATCAGCTAAAACAAAGTTATAGCCAAAAGGAATTACTGAATAGCTTACTAGAATTGATATGACTGATATGGATGGTCCAATACTGAATAAACGAATATCTCCCCTAGATGGAATAAGATTCTCTTTGAAAAGTAGTTTTGTTCCATCTGCTAGAGCTTGAAGAACTCCCAAAGGACCGGCGTATTCAGGTCCAATACGCTGTTGTATCCCTGCGGATATTTCTCTTTCTAACCATACAATCACTAGCACACCTATTGTGATTCCCAATACAAGAGTCAAAATAGGGACAAGTATCCATATAATTCCATACACCTCTTTTAAAGATTCCAATCTGGAAAAAGAATTGATATCTTGTACTTCTGTTGTATCAATTATCATTTCAACGATCAACTTCTCCCATAATGATATCTATGCTACCTAGTATTGTCATAATATCAGCCAATTTCATTCTTTTAACTAACTGAGGAAGAATTTGCAAATTGATAAAACCCGGGGGACGAATTTTCCATCTCCAAGGAAAACCATTCTGATCCCCTATTAGAAAAATTCCTAATTCTCCCTTTGGGGCTTCAACTCTCACATAAAGTTCTTGTTTCGGTAATTCAAAAGTCGGAGACGGCTTTTTACTAATGAATCGATATTCAAAATCATTCCATTCTGGATCCTTTTCTCTATCAAAGCAACGGATTTCTAAATTCTCATATGGCCCTCCCGGAATTCCTTCCAGAGCCTGTTGAATAATTTTTATGGATTCTACCATTTCACCAATTCGTACTAAATAACGAGCTAATGAATCTCCTTCTTTTTGCCATTGAACTTCCCAATCAAATTCCTCGTAACATTCATAATGATCAACTTTACGTAGATCCCATTGTATTCCGGAAGCCCGAAGCATTGGTCCTGATAAACCCCAATTTATTACTTCCTCTCCACCAACAATGCCTACTCCCTCAACCCGTTCTAAAAAAATAGGATTTCGCGTAATAAGTTTTTGATATTCAACAACCCTTGTTAAAAAATAATCGCAGAAATCCAAACATTTATCTATCCAGCCATGAGGTAGATCAGCCGCTACCCCTCCGATACGAAAAAAATTATGCATCATTCTCATACCTGTGGCAGCTTCGAATAGATCATATATTAATTCTCTTTCTCTGAAAATATAGAAGAAAGGGGTTTGTGCACCAATATCTGCCATAAAAGGTCCCAGCCATAGTAGGTGAGAAGCTATACGACTCAACTCCAACATAATTATTCGAATATAGCTGGCTCTTTTAGGTACTTGAATATTTCCTAACTGTTCCGGTCCATTTACGGTTATTGCTTCTGTGAACATAGTAGCTAAATAATCCCAACGTGTTACATAAGGCAGATATTGTACAATTGTTCGGTTTTCTGCAATTTTTTCCATCCCTCTATGTAAATAACCCAATATTGGTTCACAATCAATAACATCCTCACCATCTAGAGTAACAATAAGTCGAAGAACACCATGCATTGATGGGTGGTGAGGACCCATATTGACTATCATGAGGTCTTTTCTTGTAGCTGGGGCATTCATAGGTTTTTCCTCGATTCATTCTTCCATGAATTGCTTAAAACAAAAATGAGTTCATCAAGATTCAAGATCTAATAAATCGAATAATTCAAAACGACTCTTCAAATTAATTAGTTTGTGGCTCCCGAATATCCAACTGATTAATTAATTTTTTATAACGTATTCCATTTTTCTTTGACAAATAAGACAGGAGTCGTTTCCGTTTTCCCAGAATTTTACGTAAACCCCTTTGAGATAAATAGTCTTTTCTGTGCAATTCCAAATGTGAAGTAAGTCTTCGTATCTTATTGGTGAAATTAAATACTTGAAATTCAATCGATCCCGGGTTTTCTTCTTTTTTTTCTTGTGAAATAACGGATATAAATGATTTTTTTACCATAAAAAAAATGAAAGCTTGTCTTTCCCCCCCTTTTTTATTTTATAGAGTCTAGATATTTTTATTGATCAGTAATAATAATGACACTCATTTTCAATTTGGTATATACAATAATCTTAATTTTCTTAAGAGTTCCTGATTTTTCAAATAAATTTTGATTAATCAACCCAATTCAAATAGGTATACAAAAAATACTATATTTATGCATTCACAAAAGCAAAATTGTAGACTTCAAATAAGAAGATTCAGTTATAGATCTAATGGGTAGGATATATCATTGAATTAGTATCGTGCCTCAGAATAGAGGGTAAGACAATGCGTATGTGCATCTATTTGTTTTCACATATCAGATATGTTACGAGAAATAGAAAAAAAAAAGAAAAATGTAGATTAACTAATTTTCAATCGGGGATACATATGTATCCTTACCATACTGAAACGGCTGCCATTATTGGTATCAAACCAATAGCGATTCATACAAGCTAAATCTTCTAATCGATAATTTGGCCAAAGAAATAACTTTAAATTAATTAGTTTTTTTTTATCTCTATCAAGATCTTTACTTGTAGCCAAAACTTGACAGCAATTATTCACTTGATTCTCATTGTAAAATGCCTTATTTCTATGCACACTATTTCTATTCTTAGGATTGAAACAAATTAGAATTCTCAATTCTCTACGACGTCTAGCGGATAAAATATTTTCAGGAACAAGCAAATCATAATTCTTTTTTTCTTTATTTTCAGTCAGCTTTTGATCTCTTGTTCTTGTAATGGATTTCTTAATAATTTGGTGCTTTCTCTTATGAATAAGCGAAAGGCCTATGATTTGATACATATTAAATTGTTCGTGGTTTCTTCTAGACAGACGAGTTGGTTCGATACTCAATATTCCATTTTTTATCAATTCCGTATTTTTATTCAATTCTGTAAGAGTGAAATCCTTCTTATTCTTAATTTTCATAATATCTAGACTTAGTTCTCCTCTTTGAATAGAGGCTATAGCAATCTCTTTTAGATTTTTCAGTCTAAGCAGGAGAGAATATACTTGGATATTATTCATTATTCTTTCATTTAAGCAATCATGCCAGTTCAATTGAAAAGGCAAATACCCTCTTAGTAAGCAATTAAGTTCTGCTTCGATCTTGTTCGTGTATCTATCTTTTTTTACACCCTTTTTTATGTCGGATCCTGCATAATCTTCATCTTCTTTAACATCTTTTTCTTTCTTTGAAAGGGATGCTTCAAGATTTAGTCGACTTGCATATTCTGTTTTATTCTTTTCCGTGATCTTTTTCTTTTCACTAACATTTTCATTTTCATTTTGATTTACATTAAAATTCAAAAAAAGGAATTTGATTGGGATGGTCCATGGGTTACTCGTATATGCATTATAAAATATCCAATTTTTAGAGAAGAAAAAAGATTCCCGATTCGCTATAGAACGATTTAGTATTTCTACATTCATTCCCATCCAATCAAAAAGGTTTTTTTTTTTATTGTTATTGGATGGGTTGATTTCTTGATGAAGCGTAAAATAATAATCGGTATCGATCGAACTCCCAAAATGCATTTTATTTCTAAGACAAAAATTCAGAATTCTCCAATCAAAACACTTTCTATCCAGATTTTTTTCCATATCTAGAATAGAATCTTCTACTATATAATTCTTGATAGGAAAATCATCCGTCATATCCCATTTTTTTTTTTTACGCGTGTTGCAATTATAAGAAATCGCTTGGTTATTATTTGCTTGGAATGACGATCTATATCCATAAATATATGAGTCCTTCTTATCTGCATAATTAATAGATTTATATGATAAAAGATCATACCCATATTGTTTTTTCATTTTTTTTTTTTTATTTGTTAATGAGTCTATTTCTTGTTTTTTGTAAAGAATTAATCCGTTTTTTTCATATGAATGATATTTGGTTAAATCTTTATTTTGAGCCACATGGCGTTCATTCATTTTATTTCGCCATTTTTGGGATACTGATACTAATCTAGACCATCCATTCTGAGATAAATCGTATTGATAATGACCTTTTAACCAATTTGTCCATTGATTCATTACAGAATTGGGAGCGCTCTTATGTTTTAATTTGGAATGAGATATTCCTTGTACTCCAAAAAAATAATCCTTTATTTCATTCTTAAGAAAAAGAGGTGTTCCATGATATTCAAAAAGGGATCTTAATTTATACTTATCTAAGTTAATAACTTGGGTTTGTGATAATTTAAAAAATACATATGCTTGTGACAAAGAGGATACGTCACAAAAATTCTGTGAATTCGTATTCCTAATATTACAAATTGATTTTTTTATAGTAGAAATAAAGTGAATTAGACTTTGATCTTTTTGATCACTTCTTTTTCTTTCTTCATTTGCTTCATTATTGTAAATGTATTTATTAAGAATTTTTTTTGTTGATTCAAGAAAAAGTTGTACATTGATTTTAGGAATATTAATGATACATAGAAAGATATCTATATATACCCTTTCTATGAAAAATTTTAAAAAAGAATGTGATTTGCGGAATAATCGAACATTTCTTTTTTGTAATATCTGCCAAATATTTTTTTGTAATTCTAATCTTTTATCATCATAAGTTGTTTTCTTAGAACAAATATTTCTCTCTGAACCTTTTTTCTTGTCTTTTTTAAATTCTTCTATTTGTTTTATGATTTTCTTTGTTCTATCATTCAGATCTTTTATTTTTTTTTCTGTCAATGAACAGTCTGTCCAATTAATAGATTGAATTGGAATGGTGGATTCGTAAATCATTGGATTACTCTTACTTTTTGTTGAATCTTTTTGAATTTCATTCAATTCATATATTTTTCTTTTTATCAATTCTGATAATGATAGTTTTTTTATTTTTTCTTTTAGAAATAGAATAATTTGGATGATCCATTGTGCTTTTTCTTTTGTGATATTTCGAAAAGATTTTGTTCTTTGAAAAAAATTCTTTTTCCAAATTTTTATTTTTTTTTTAAGTTCTTTAAAAATGGGATCAAAAAACGAACGTCGGTTTCGGTGAGAAGAAGAAAAGGGAAATTCTACTTCCATTCCGAAAACTGTAAAAAAGAAGAAATCCATTTTTTTCACTTTTTTTTTCATTGGATCCTTTTCCTTTTGAGGGGATCGTAGCTTAGATCTGTATCTGTGCCAAGGTTTCAGACGAAAAGGAAAAAGGACCTTTATTTGAATACCCTCAGTTAGCCAGTTTTTCGGAAATTCTGTTTCGGATAATGGAACGCCATTATAGGTGCACTTAATATACATTTCTCTATTCCAATCCTTTAAATCCTCTGACCATTCGGGAGATTGAAATAATAGTATACGAACGATATTTTTAGTTATTATCAATGAGGGTAATAGAATATATTTTCTAATAATCGAGTGGGTTACTAATAAAAGACTTCTTATTGGTTGAGCATTTTGAGCGTTT